TTCCGTGTGATATCCGCGATCTCTCTTGATCTGTAACTCAATACAGAAATCAATGGGCTCTGTCAAGTTAGCTATAGGTTGTGCCGTATCAACGATCTCTACGGAAGGTGGTAAGATGATATCTTGAGCAGTTATGTATCTAGGACCTTTGACGCAAATTGATGCGTCTCTAACTCCATAGAGATTACTTCTCAATACAATTTCTTTCAAATTTAGTAAAATTTCTTGTACGGATTCTTCAATACCAGCTATTGTAGAATATTCGTGTGGCACGCTCCCAAATTTTGCACGTGTGATACATGTTCCTTCTATTTCTCCAAGTAAAGCTCTTCGCAAGGCAATACCGACGGTATCCGCTTGACCTTTTCTAAGCGGGGACAAAATGAAACGACCATAATAAAGACGCTTACTATCTACTCTTGATTCAACACACTTCCACTGTAGTGTTTGAGTGGATCCTGCTACCTCCTCTCGAACCATAATAGACTAGTATTATTATTTGATCATTGAATCGTTTATTTCTCTTGAAAGCATTTTAATTCTTTTACAGACGTCTTTTTTTAGGAGGTCGACATCCATTATGCGGCATAGGTGTTACATCGCGTATACAACTTAATCGTACACCACTTTTAGCAATGGCTCGTAATGCGGCATCTCTTCCACTACCAGCACCCTTTACCATAACTTCTGCTCGTTGCAAACCCACTGTACGAATAGCATCTACTGCTGTTCTTTGACCAGCATAGGGTGATGCTTTTCTTGAGCTTTTGAATCCACAAGTACCCGCGGAGGACCAGAAAACCACCCGACCTTGCGGGTCTGTAACAGTTATAATGGTATTGTTGAAACTAGCTTGAACATGAATAACTCCTTTTGTTATTCTACGTGCACTTTTCCGTAAACTAAAACGCGCATTCCTACGCAAACCAATACGCACTCTCCTACGTGAACCAATTTTTGGTATAGCTTTTGTCATATTTTATTATCTCATAAATATGAGTTAGAAATAACAAAAAGAAAAAAAGATACAAAGATATCCGTTTCAGGGTAAAATATATCCTTTACTTTAATTATTAATTATTTTATTTGGAATTTGGACGTTTCCGCGGGTACTTTTTTTACTTTTTAGAAAGTAAAGTTCTTTTTCGAAAGATTACCCCTGCCTTTGTTTATGCTTCGGATTGGAACAAATGACTCTAATTCGTCCACGCCTACGAATCAGTCGACATTTTGTACAAATTTTACGAACGGAAGCTCTTATTTTCATATTTCCGTATTCCTTTCTTAAACTATGAATCTAATCTTTGGGAAAAAATAAGTCTCTTCGCTTGAATTTTGGAACTTTGAATTTATTACCCTAGAAAAAAGAAAAACCTAATCCTTTGAATCTTTGGTATCCTTCAAATCTTCGGTATCCTTCAAATCTTCGGTATCCTTCGAGTCTTCGGTACGCTTCGAATCCTTATGGGGAAGTCTATAAATTATACGTCCTTTGCTTGAATCATAACGACTTACTTCAATTTTGACCCTATCCCCCATCAGTATTCGTATAGAACTAGACCGGATCTTTCCTGAAATATAGCCCAGGATGATGGTGTCATTCTCTAGGCGAACGCGGAACATTCCGTTGGGTAGGGCTTCCGTAACTAAACCTTCGAAAGTGACTTTTGCTTCTCTCGGGTTTTTTTTTTCTCTCCTATTTTTTTTTTCTGTCATATTTTTTTTTCTCCTATTTTTCTATTTTGATTTTCAAATAAAAATACAACGTTTTTTTTTATTTGAAAAATAGGAAGTTCGAGATAGAATTCGAGTACTATAGGAGGGGCGATTACCATATATAACATAAGACTTCTCCCCCAATTCTGTTTAGTCGAGCTTCTCGATCTGTCATTATACCTCGAGAAGTAGAAAGAATAGCAATTCCCATTCCGCCCAAAACTTTAGGAATTCCTGGATAGTTGGCATAAATTCGTAAGCCGGGTCGGCTGATACGCTTTAAAAAGGTTCTAGTTCTATATATTCCTTTTCTAGTCTTTCTCTTTTGATGTCGCAAAGTTGAAACCAAGAAATATCTGTTACTTTCCTGATGTTTCCGAACACTTTCAATAAAACCCTCTCGTAGAAGTATTTTAACAATGTTTTCGGTAATATTTGTAGATACTACTCGAACTGTTCCTTTTTTATTCATGTCCGCGTTTCTTATAGAGGTTAGTAAATCAGCAATAGTGTCCTTGCCCATAAGACTCTAATTCTAGGTTCCTCCTAATTTTTCTATAATCAACATGTTTTCTTTTTTTTTCTTTTACTTTTGGATTTTAAAGCATATACGTGAGACATAATCTACTAATTTTTTCTTTGATCTATATCTCGCCTACTAGTATTTATAATACTTCAGGAGCTAATGAAACTATTTTAGTAAAATTCAATTCTCTCAATTCCTCGGCGATCGCGCCAAAAACTCGAGTTCCTTTTGGATTTCCTTTTTGATCAATGATAACCGCTGCATTGTCATCATAGCGTATTATTATACCGTCTTCGCATTTGAACTCTTTACATGTACGTACAATTACAGCTCGAATTACTTCGGATCTTTCTAGAGGCATTTGGGGCACTGCGTCTTTGATTACAGCAACAATAACATCACCAATACGAGCATATCGCTGATTACTAGCAGCTCCTATGACTCGAATACACATCAATTTTCGAGCTCCACTGTTATCTGCTACATTTAAAAGGGTCTGAGGTTGAATCATATTATTTTGATTTCAATTTGTTATTTCTATGCAAAAGGATGAAAGAAATATTGTCTTTCCAGAAAAAAAAACCAGGTTTTTTTTATCTTCAATACTCCTTTTTTGGGATGCTATATCTCTAATCGAAGAAATTGACTTCGTATGGGCATTTTACTGGCAGCTATGGAGATAGCTGCTCTAGCTACAGTTTCGGATACTCCGCCCATTTCATAAAGTATTCGATCTGGTTTAACAACGGCTACCCAATATTCGGGGGATCCCTTTCCTGAGCCCATACGTGTTTCCGTGGGTCTTAGTGTAACCGGTTTGTCGGGAAATATACGTACCCATATTTTTCCACCACGACGTGCATATCGTGTCATTGCTCTTCGTCCTGCTTCTATCTGTCTCGACGTGATCCAAGCGGGTTCAAGTGCTTGCAGAGCATATCTACCAAAACAAATACGATTGCCTCGGCAGGATTTTCCCTTCATTCTTCCTCTATGTTGTTTACGAAATCTGGTTCTTTTGGGGTTATAGTCGATGGTTCTTTCTTAGTTCCATCTCTACTGCAAAACTGGACATGAGAGTTTCTTCTCATCCAGCTCCTCGCGAATGAAATGAGAAAGCGTGCAAATTTCTCTAATTCCATAATATTTTGGAATATTATGGATAGATGCACATTAATAGATAATAGAAAAAGTTAGGGTTTTTTTAATATTGAATATTGAATTTGTTAAAATAGAAAAATATATAGTCAAGAAAGAAGATCTAGAATATATCTAGATGTGTGTGTCTATTTATCTATATTCTATATTTATAGATAATGTAATCTTTCTTAAAAAAAAAATCTCCTTATTTTGACTCTTATTGAATCGCGGGAAAGTATTCTAATTCAATAAAGATTTCGCGGGCGAATATTTACTCTTTCCTGTCTTATTTGTTAATTTATAACCTTACCAAATAAGGCAATTTTTTTGGTTTGTTCCGCCATCCCACCCAATGAAGTCTTAGGATTCTTTTCCATAAAATCCTATGCAGTCATAGGTTCTGTCGTTCCCACTACTTCTCCTTTAATGGTTAGGTCTGAATCCCACAATGGAGCTTTCCAAAAATTTCTTTCCGAGTCAATTTTCTCAGTTTTATTAACCCGGGCCGCTCTTTATTTTATTATTGCTTAAAATTTCTATTTTTTGTTTCAAGTTACGATTTCGAATTCTCTGTTATTTTTATTATATTGATGCTTTATCACATTGCCTTTTATGATGTAACTCATAGACCATACATATTGGAATCCTATATCTTTCTTATTCTTCTTCCTTCTTTCTATCATCCCTCCTTTTATCCACATCCCTTTAGTTTTGCTTCACAACCTAGAATCCGTTTTCTTTTTTAGAGAAAAAATTGCAGTTGCTACAACTATATGATAGATCTACTCATTTATGATAGATGTATTTATTCATATAGTGACTGTTTCTTAGTTAGGATCTCGACAATACGAAGCAATAGGTTGGTTATTAGTTAATTTTCTATAATTACTAAGTTTTTTCTTTTTCTATTTATAGTAGGGTTCAGTCAATTTTTTTTGAATCTCCATTTTTGACTCTAAAGAAAAAACTAACGAGTCACACACTAAGCATAGCAATTATATTAAAAGATTTATCAATTTTCATTAAATCTTATAGAAAGAGGTAGAATTTCTTCTTTTTTTTCAGGGATTTCAGGAAAAATAAGGCTCTTGTCATTTTTTATTCTATCACTGAACAGAATGGGAAGACAAGGCTAGTTATTCTTCGTCTACGAATATCCAAATTTTTACACCTAATACTCCATAGATAGTTCGAATTGGATAGCAGCAATAATCAATTTTAGCGCGAATTGTTTGGAGGGGAAGTCTACCCTTTTTGATGCATTCGGCACGTGCAATTTCTTTCCCTGCGAGACGACCTGCAATTTTTACTTTTACCCCCCTTATATCTGCTTTTTTAGTTAATTCAATGGCTTTTTTCATTGCCTTTCGGAATGAAACTCTATTTTTTAATTGGAAAGCTATATATTCTGCAAGAATGTTAGGTTGTCTATAAGGTTCTTTAACTTTTTCAATAGCAATATTAAGTCTCTGGTTTACAGAATTAACTTCCTTTTGTAGATCTTTCTCTAATTCTTCGATTGCTCCTTTTTTCTTTAATAAATTGGGGAATCCAATATGGATTATGATGTGGATCGTATCGATTTCTTTTTGAATTTCTATACGTGTAATTACTTCAGAACTTGAGCCTGAGTCCATTTTTCTATTATGTGTAATTACTTCGGAACTTGAGTCTGATTCTATTTTTCTATTCGAGCCTTTTTTCCTATTCTTTTGTATATAGTTCTTGATACAATTCCGTATTTTTTTATCTTCCTGTAGACCTTCAGAATAATTTTTTGGTTGTGCGAACCAAAAGGAATGGTGATTTTGGGTTGTACCAAGTCTGAAACCGAGTGGATTTATTTTTTGTCCCATATTTTTCTATTCTATTTTTTTTTACTGGGAATCGAAATCTAAGATGGATCTAAAGATTATTTAGATTTCTTTACTATATTTAGTACAATTGTTATATGACACATGGTTTTTTTTATGGGAGAACTACGTCCTCGAGCTCGAGGTCTGAATTTTTTCATGATAGTACTCCTACTGACTTCGGCTTTAGTGATGAATAAATTCGCTTTGTCGAAATCCCTATAATGAGTAGCATTTGCTGCTGCCGAATAAACCAACTTTAGGATGGGATAAGATGCTCGATAAGGCATGAGGTTCAGTATCATAACAGTTTCCTCGTAGTAACGCCAGCGAATCTCATCAAGAACTCTTTGTGCTTTGAAAACAGACATATGGATGCGTTTTTGTGCTTTGAAAACCCGTTCGAACTTAAGTAGACGATCGGTTGGAACTTTCCTTGCGAGTTTCCTTAGCCCACTCTTCTTCTTCTTTATCCTAGGGGTATACTTTACCAGTTTGAAACTTGTCATAAATAAGGTTATTCCCCGCCTACCTTTGTTTTTTTTTTATTTTGAATCTTTCTATTCTGAATTCAGTTAACGACGAGATTTAGTATCTTTTCTTGCACTTTCATAACTCGTGAAATGCCGAGTAGGCACGAATTCCCCCAATTTGCGACCTACCATAGGATTTGTTATGTAAATAGGTATATGTTCCTTTCCATTATGAATCGCGATTGTATGGCCAACCATTGCGGGTAGAATGCTAGATGCCCGGGACCACGTTACTATTGTTTCTTTCTCCTCCTTCATATTGACCTTTTCGATTTTTGCCAATAAATGATGAGCTACAAAAGGATTCGTTTTTTTTCGTGTCACAGCTGATTACTCCTTTTTTCCATTTTAAAGAGTGGCATTCTATGTCCAATATCTCGATCGAAGTATGGAGGTCAGAATAAATAGAATAATGATGAATGGAAAAAAGAGAAAAATCCTTTAGCTGGATAAGGGGCGGATGTAGCCAAGTGGATCAAGGCAGTGGATTGTGAATCCACCATGCGCGGGTTCAATTCCCGTCGTTCGCCCATCGCATTATTGCAAATTCCAAAAATGCAATTTTCCATATTCCTAGTTACGTATTTACTTACGGCGACGAAGAATAAAACTATCACTATATTTTTTCCTTTTCCTAGTTCTTCTTCCAAGCGCAGGATAACCCCAAGGGGTTGTGGGTTTTTTTCTACCAATGGGGGCTTTCCCTTCACCGCCCCCATGGGGGTGGTCCACAGGGTTCATAACTACCCCTCTTACTACGGGGCGTTTACCTAGCCAACACTTAGATCCGGCTCTACCCAAACTTTTTTGGTTCACCCCAACATTACCCACTTGTCCGACTGTTGCTAAGCAATTTTGGGATACCAAACGGACCTCCCCAGATGGTAATCTTAAAGTGGCCGATTTACCCTCTTTTGCAATCAGTTTCGCTACAGCACCTGCTGCTCTAGCTAATTGCCCACCCCTTCCACGTGTGATTTCTATGTTATGTATGGCCGTGCCTAAGGGCATATCGGTTGAAGTAGATTCTTCTTTTCTCTCAAAAAACAAACCCCTTCCCAAACTGTACAAGCTTCTTCCAAAGCATACAGCTTTCTAGATGTATATGACGATCTCTAGACAGATGGATCTTATATGAATCGTATGATGAAGTACCACATGAGTGGATATATAGGAAAGGAATCCAAATCTGCCGAATCGCTCATGTTATGATCTTCTACATCCTAGGTCTCCGCGTTCCGTCATCTGGCTTATGTTCTTCATGTAGCATTCAGATCGAATGACTCTATGAAATTACGTCGATACTTCCACATATTATGGGTAACGTAGGAGACATCCCTATTTTCCCCGGGGGGTCTTAATTACCACTGCTTAGCTTTCAATTCGCCTCTGACCATCAAATTAAATGTGAATAACCCGTCCTCCTCTCTTTGAAACAAGGGGCGCTTCCGGTTCTGTGCGTGCTTCAAACAATTTTGTCTTCTCCATATTACCATATCTCTAGAGTCAATAATTTTCTATGAGGAACTACTGAACTCAATCACTTGCTGCCGTTACTCAACAGTTTTCTGTTGAGGTCTATCCCGTAGAGGTAGTCAAATTGGATCAGTGATCGATTTCTAGGTTTCGTCGTAAACCTAATTGGTTACTTCCAATTACGTAAATCAATAGTTCAAACCGCACTCAAAGGTAGGGCATTTCCCATTGATATAGGAACTTTTGTACCAGAAACAATAGTATCTCCAATTATAGCCCCTCTGGGATGTAAAATATATCTCTTCTCACCATCCCCATAGTGTATGAGACAAATGTATGCATTTCGATTAGGGTCGTATTCTATGGTTACGATTCTACCAGATATGTCTTTTTGATTCCGTCGAAAATCGATTTTACGGTATAGGCGCTTATGACCTCCCCCTCTATGCCTTGCGGTAATGATTCCTCTGGAATTACGACCTTTACCACAACGGTGCCGTCCATGGATCAAATTATTTCGTGGATTGGATTTCACTTGCCTGTCTACGGTTCCCTTGCGTGTGCTCGGGATAGGTGTTTTGTATAAATGTTTCGCCGTATTATTAAGTATTCTCCTTTAGTTTTTTTCTCTATCTAGAAGTGGAATAGAATAACCCGGTTGAAGGGTAATGATCATACGTCTGTAATGCATTGTATGTCCCAGAATAGGTCCCATTCTTCTACCCTTTCCGGGTAGTCGATGGCTATTCACAGCTACTACCTTAACACCAAAGAAGAGTTCGACCCAATGCTTTATTTCTGTCTTAGTGAATCCCGATTCGACATTAAAAGTATATTGATTCTTTCCCAATAAACGAAGACTTTTTTCTGTAAATACTGCGTATTTGATTCCATCCATAAATCGACTTTCCCTCCTATGCTCTGAGTTCCAGTATCGATAAGAATTCGAGTTCTTATTGTTCTTATGTTATGGTATGAATATACCATACCAATTCGTTATGTATGGATGATGGATGAGATTCCATGGATAGAGAGCCAGTTCCAATAGACTTATGGAACGTTCCCGTTCGCGTGCATCCAGCAGGAATTGAACCCGCAAATTTACCAATTATGAGTTGGGCGCTTTAACCATTCAGCCATGGATGCTTAACAGGGATCATCGTACATCGTAAATAACCAATTTTCATATAGAAAGACATATCATAGAAAAATGAAATCGAAAATATTCGGAGATGACTATGAAAACACCTCTCTGGATCCTCGAATTGAAAGAGAGATTGAGAGGGATCAAGAATCCTAATTCTCGCTATTTGGAATGGATCCAATTCTATTGAGTCTGACTCATAGTGATCATTTCTCTTTAGCAAAGAATGACCTTGGTTATCAAAGGATTGAACAACCGGGATCCATTTACTTATGATACCTAGTTGACATTGATAACAAGGATCTAATGAATTATGAGTTTAATAGATCCTCTTTAGCAGAAAGACGTATATTCCTTGCTCATTATCAGACAATCACTTATTCCCAAACCTCGTGTGGGGCTAATCGTTTTCATTTACCATCTCATGGAAAACCCTTTTCGTTCCGCTTAGCCCTATCGGGTATTTTAGTGATAGGTTCTATAGGAACTGGACGATCCTATTTGGTCAAATACCTAACGAAAAATTCCTATTTTCCTTTCATTAAGGTACGAGGGCTTCTTATTCCACAAGAACGAAAGCACCTTTTCATTCTTTCATATACTAGGGGTTTTTACTTGGAAAAGACAATGTTCCATACTAAAGGATTCGGGTCCATAACCACGAGTTCCAGTGCACTAGATCTTGTAGCACTTAGCAACGAGGCCCTATCCATTAGTATTCCACATAAGAAATCCATTATAGAAACTAATACAATTAGATTGGCTCTTCATAGACAAACTTGGGGTTTGCGAGCCAAGGTAAGACCGGCTCGGGATCATGGGACCCTTTTCTATCAGATAGGAGGGGCTCTTGTACAAAATAGACTTCTAAGTAATAACCCCATAGAATCTATCTATATAAAGATAAAGAGGCAATCGTGTCAGGAAGCGGGTTTTTCTTTGGCCAAAGGGTACTTCGAACTTGGAACGAGCATGAAGAGATTAACGAGACTTCTTTCTCTTTTGAGTTTTTCTGGCGGACCGGTCGCGCAAGATCTTTGGTCTTCCCCCGGAACCGATGAAAAAAAGTGGGTCGCTTCTTATGGACTCGCTCAGAATGATTCTTCTCTATCTATAGTTCATGGCCTATTAGAAGTAGAAGGTGCTCTGGTGCAATCCTTACCGACAGAAAAAGATTGCAGTCAGGTTGATAATAATCGAGTGCCATTACTTCGTCGGTCCGAACCAAGGAATCCGTTAGAAATGTTTTGAAATGGATATTGTTCTCTCTTTGATCAGGGATTGCTATATGAAAAGAAGTGGAGTTTGAAAAAGGGAACGGAATGGTCAAACCGGAACTGCTAGAGGAACGAATTTTCAATAGCATAACTTGGGCTCCTAGAATATGGCGCCCTTGGGACAATCTATTTGATTGCAGGGTTTTGTTCCGAAGCAAAGATATCCGCGGAGGCCGGTTCGTTCGTCCTATTCTGATATTCAGGACCAAGAGGTACTGGATTCTCTTTCGGATAGGCCCTGAAAGGAGAAGAAAGGCTGAAATGCCAACGGACCTCTGTCTATTCTCTAATTCACCCGATCCGATAGTACCCGTTTTTGGAACGTCCAGTGCCAA